GTTACAGTAAGACCCACAGAAACACGTATGGGTTCGGGGAAAGGATCCCCTGAATATTGGGTAGCTGTTGTTAAACCCGGTCGAATACTTTATGAAATGGGCGGAGTAACAGAAAATATAGCCAGAAAAGCTATTTCAATAGCGGCGTCCAAAATGCCTATACGAACCCAATTCATTATTTCGGGATTAAGAATGTAGAACCAAAGGAAATAGGTCTTGGGAATGAAAAAATCGAAGGTCTATTTTTTTGGACAAACAATATTTCTTTTTATTTTTTCTTCGCCCTTTGCATTGAAAGAACAGATAAAAAAAAATGATATGATTCAACCTCAGACCCATTTGAATGTAGCGGATAACAGCGGGGCTCGAGAATTGATGTGTATTCAAATCATAGGAACCAGCAATCGCCGATATGCTCATATTGGTGACGTTATTGTTGCTGTGATCAAAGAAGCAGTACCAAATATGCCCCTAGAAAGATCAGAAGTAGTAAGAGCTGTAATTGTACGTACCCGTAAAGAACTCAAACGTGACAACGGTATGATAATACGATATGATGACAATGCTGCAGTTGTCATTGATCAAGAAGGAAATCCAAAAGGAACTCGAGTTTTTGGTGCGATCGCCCGGGAATTGAGACAGTTAAATTTTACTAAAATAGTTTCATTAGCTCCCGAGGTATTATAAGACGAAACCGTGATATGGTTATAGTAGGGTATTTGAAAGAAATAGATTAAGATTCATTAGTAGATTGTGTATCACGCATATACCTTTAATAATTCATATTCATAAATAAATAAGTAAAAAAAAAAAGAAAAACATGTCGATTATATCAAAATTCGGAGGCACAAATAATTTTAGTTCATCATGGGTAGGGACACTATTGCTGACGTAATAACCTCTATACGAAATGCTGACATGGATAGAAAAAGAGTGGTTCGAGTAGCATCTACTACTATTACCGACAACATTGTTAAAATACTTTTACGAGAAGGTTTTATCGAAAACGTGAGGAAACATCGGGAAAGCAACAAATATTTTTTGGTTTCAACCCTGCGACATAGAAGGAATAGGAGAAGACCCTATAGAAATCTTTTAAATTTAAAACGGATCAGTCGACCGGGTTTACGAATCTATTCTAACTATCAACGAATTCCTAGAATTTTAGGTGGGATGGGGATTGTAATTCTTTCTACTTCTCGAGGTATAATGACAGACCGAGAGGCTCGCCAAGAAGGAATCGGTGGAGAAATTTTGTGTTATATATGGTAATCCTTCTGATATCTGAATTGGATCCGAAACTTACTATTTGTGAAAAAAAAAAGAGAAAGGGCGGGTTGTCTAATATCGTTCCTCCTCCATTAGTTGATACTTCAAGGAGGTTTTACCTGGAATGAAAGAACAAAAATGGATTCATGAAGGTTTAATTACCGAATCGCTTCCCAATGGTATGTTCCGGGTTCGTTTAGATAATGAGGATCTGATTCTAGGTTATGTTTCAGGCAAGATCCGACGTAGTTTTATACGGATACTGCCAGGAGATAGAGTCAAAATTGAAGTCAGTCGTTATGATTCAACCAGAGGGCGTATAATTTATCGACTCCGCAACAAGGATTCGAAGGATTAGGGGGTTTTTCAACTTCAACATCCCCTTCCGTAGGAATACAATTCGAGATTCAAAATTTTAAGAAACTTATTTTCTTCCAAGAAGTAGATTCAGAATTAAGGCAAGGAATGGTAAATATGAAAATAAGGGCTTCTGTTCGTAAAATTTGTGAAAAATGTCGACTAATCCGTAGGCGGGGACGAATTATAGTAATTTGTTCTAACCCGAGACATAAACAAAGACAAGGATAATCTTTCTAAAAGAGACTCTCTAAAAGACCCGATGTACAAATAAACATAAAGGATCTGTTTTGACATGAAATGGATATATCCATATATCTCTGACTCATATTTATGAGATGATAAAATATGGCAAAAGCTATACCAAGAATTGGTTCACGTAGAAATGCACGTATTGGTTCACGTAAGAATGCACGTAGAATACCAAAAGGGGTTATTCATGTTCAAGCAAGTTTCAATAATACCATTGTGACTGTTACAGATGTACGGGGTCGGGTAGTTTCTTGGTCCTCTGCCGGTACTTGTGGGTTCAGGGGTACAAGAAGAGGGACACCTTTTGCTGCTCAAACTGCAGCAGGAAACGCTATTCGTACAGTAGTGGATCAAGGTATGCAACGAGCGGAAGTCATGATAAAGGGTCCCGGTCTCGGAAGAGACGCAGCATTACGAGCTATTCGTAGAAGTGGTATACTATTAACTTTCGTACGGGATGTAACCCCTATGCCACATAATGGCTGTAGGCCTCCTAAAAAAAGACGTGTGTAGAAATAAACATTGAAGAGATTTCAAGAGAAATAAATGATTCAATGATCGGATCAAACAATATTACTATGGTTCGAGAGAAAGTAACAGTATCTACTCGGACACTACAGTG